TTTCAACCACTCGGCCATCTCTCCTACATAATGATTATGACCCCAAAACCGAAAATAGAGTGAATAATGAATCATTCATATTAGATTATTGGGTAGGTACAACCAATCAATTCTAACTAGAAAGCGATAAAAATAGAAAATTTTTCATCATAGTAAAAGCAGGATCTTTCCTTATAGGCTGGGGGAATAAAGATAAAATTGTTTTCTTACAAAAACTGTTAAAAAAATTCTATTCATGTTTGCAAAAACAATGTTCTCTTCTTTTTCTGATTATCTATTTATACTATACCTTATACTATACCGACCGGATTAAATCAATAAATTATAAATTCTAATGAATTGACTGAGCGAGGGGTCTATATTTTATGGTTAATGGATATCTTTAGATCATGATTCTATTTAGACTATGATTCCATATCAGAAGAATTCTCAAATTGCTTTATAGGCCAGTTTTAGAGTAAAAAAAAAAAAAAAAAAAAAAATCCTTATCCTATCTATCTATTCTATTAAAAATAGAAATCGATAAACAATTTTTTTATATTTCTAGTTGATTGTATAGTGTATACCCGTAAATACACAACACAAAAAAATAGGCAGTTGTTCTATTTTCATCATAGAATGATTCTTTTTATTCTTTGTATCATAATTCAATCAACTGAGGTTATTCTAAGCTGTAACTTCAATCAAATAAGAATAGTTTCTTTCGTTGGTAGACTATTCCAGTAAGATGGAATCGAATCCGGTTCCCATATTTATTTCTTAGTTCTTATCAATTCTTGTAATGTAAATTTGAATATTGAATTTTTTAATATTGAATAGACGGACCATTTTTTTTTTATGATTAATGAATATGTTTTTATGTTATTTCGTACTGTAGAATTCTTTTCCTTGTGGGATCATTTTCCCGCGAGAAGTAATGAGAATAATGATAGAATGGATTGCTACCTATGTCTAGATCGCGGATAAATGGAAATTTTATTGATAAAACCTTTTCGATTGTAGCCAATATCTTATTACGAATAATTCCGACAACTTCAGGAGAAAAAGAGGCATTTACCTATTACAGAGATGGTGCGATTTGATTTTTTTTTTTATTACTCTCAGTCTTACGAGAAATACACATGATTCGTGATCGGGAAAAAAGAAAATAAAAAAATCTACGCTTGTTGAAGGTAAAGTTTGGAAATAGAACAATTCCTTCTGTCGTGTATCCTCGATTAATGCGGCCTCAGATGCTATGTTTCAATTCTCGATTCTAGTATTGAGCGAAAGGTTATACCTATGTTTCGGTATTACAGGTCAATCCTAGTCCACGAATACTAATAGGCAGCAGAGGGGAAGAAGCACTACACCTAGGAATCAACAACACAAAAACTTTGTTATAAACGATCCCTTTCTTTAGCAGGCTTGGGACTAAAAGAATGGTTGGGACAACAAACATCCATCTCGTTTGTATTTTGGATACCCGTATAACCATCGAAGGCTGTTGAAGTGACTAATTTCTGTAAATTGGGAAGCGTTGAGAACAACGAAATTGTTGGAGTTATCATTTCTCTCTAGTACCAATACGTTGTATGTTTGATGTTAAGAAAAGATCTCTTGCAGGAAGGTTGGCTAGAGATTTCTTGTAAAAACACTAGCCCTACTCAGTTTATAATGAGAAGATTTTCGTCTTCTTTATCATTTTATCATTATGTACATAAGGGAGGAGCCGTATGAGATGAAAATCTCATGTACGGTTCTGTAACGGAGATTCTTTGAATAGAATGACGACCGTAACGGATGTCAGCTCAATCCGAAGGAAATTATGCGGAAGCTTTACAGAATTATTATGAAGCGATGCGACTAGAAATTGATCCTTATGACCGAAGTTATATACTCTATAACATAGGACTTATCCACACAAGTAACGGAGAACACACGAAAGCTTTGGAATATTATTTTCGAGCGCTCGAACGAAACCCATTCTTACCACAAGCTTTTAATAATATGGCTGTGATCTGTCATTACGTGCGACTATCTCCACTATAGAAAGAAAAAAGTAAAGAAAGATCAAATTCGCTAGTAAATACTAGAAAAAAGGGCTTTCTACATATGCATCGTCTAAAACAACGATTTTTATCAGCTGTAGAAAAGAAAGAAACTTCATAGAAGTTGAAATATGAAGAAATAGATATGCCTAGCTATTTTATTCTATGGGTAAAGGATCTAATTGATAGAGTAAGCACCGTAAAGATCAATTAGCGAGGTTTTGGCCGATACAATAAGAACTGCTTACTTATGTCATGATGTGAGACAAACGTTAGGAATCTACTTATGTAATAGAGTCGATCCACTAAGGTATTGAGCAGCGGTGTAGGATCAGATCCCAAAGATAGTAAGTCTTTCCTTTCGAAAGTCTTTTTCAAAAATTCTATATCTATATATATTTTCTATATCTATATATATTATATAATATAAATTTATATATGATATGAAACTGAGATAGTTACCTTTCAGA